AAATTAAATTATATCATAACTGTTTGTTTTCTTCACTTAACCTTTTGTTTCGCTTTTACAAAAACGTTTTGCCTAAAGAGATATGTACATGATTGATCAGTTTTTATCTATTAGGAAATGTGCTAGATATATTTTTCATGTTAAAAAATGATAAATTTGTAGTATTGACAAAAAAACACTATTTAACATACTATAAATCAAGTTCGGCAAATTATAAACATGTAAGAATTATTGATATATACTATGTATATCACAATAAAGATCTTCCATCGTATTAGACATTATTTTTTTAGAAATTCGTTTTTTATTCTAAAAATTATCTTTTGAAAACCATTTACGTTAGAAGCAATTAAAAAAACTTTAAGTTTTTGACATATTTTTTAAAAAGAGTATGTCAACCTTTAAATTTAACTTAATAAGTTAATTAAAAATATTTAGTAAAAATATATATAATTATGAGTACATATGCAATTATTGATGTTGGAGGCGAACAACTGCGTTTAGAAACAGGACGTTTTTATGATATTCGTCATCTTCCTCCAGTAGAATGGTCTACATGGAGTAGTACTAAGATTTTGTTTTCTTGTGTGTTAATGATTCATCATCAATCAAATACTTTGTTGGGCACTCCTTGGGTTGAAAATGCTGTTATCAAAGGTCGAATTTTACATATTCGTCGTAACGAAAAACTCACTATTTATAAAATGCAACCTAAAAAAAAAACAAGACGTAAACGTGGACATCGTCAAAATTTAGCAAGATTTGTAGTAGATGCTATTTTCTTAAATGGTAAAAATCTTACTGATAAATAATTCATTCTACAAATATTTTTTTAGAGATTAATAATATAAGAATTTGAAAAACTTTATTATATTCTTATATTATTAATCTCATAATTTTTATTATACTACTGATTTGGTTAACAAGAATCAACAATAATAGCCAAATCAGTAGTATTTGGATTAAGCATTTATAATTCATTTGGCAAAATCTTGTCGCCATAATTGGATATAATTAATTAATAACAAAATAAGAAAAGAACCTATTAAAACAATAGTTGCAATAGCAGTAGCTCCTTGGTAATCATATTGTTCTAATTTTTGAAAAATTAATACAGAGACCACTAAATCTTTCATAGGAATATTAGAAGCTATTAATACAATCGATCCATATTCTCCAATCGATCTAGAAAAACCTAAAGCAGTGCCTGTTAATAAAGAAGGAGTTAAAGTTGGTAATAAAATTTGCGAAAATGTTGTCCATGGTGATGCGCCTATGCACCAAGCAGCCTCTTCTATTTCTTCTTCTATTCCTTGTAAAACAGGTTGTATGGTACGTACTACAAAAGGCAGTGATACAAATATCATAGCTATTAAAATGCCAAGGCGATTGAAAGCTACTTTTACGCCCAGCCATGAACAAAAAGGTCCCATCCAGCCTTGTTCACTATAAACAGTCATGAGGGTAAGTCCACCTACAGAGGTTGGAAGAGCAAAAGGTAAATCTAATGTAGCATCTAAAAATTTTTTACCTGGAAATTTATATCTAACTAAAATCCAGGCAAGTATCAGTCCCATAAAACCATTAATTATTGAGGCCAGAAAAGCTGTTCCAAAAGTTATTTTATATGCAGAAAGTGCTACAGGTTCTGAAATTATATTAAGTAAAGAATACCAAGACTGGTTTTTAGCATTATATAAAAGAGTAATTACTGGTAAAATTAATATTAATACTCCATAATGGAGTGTTATTATTAAAGGAATTTCAATATTACAAATAACCTTCATCAATTTTTTATTTATGTTTTGGAATCTAAAATTAGATATCACACATAATGATTGCATAAGATATCACCTCACTTCTTAAAAACGTACATTATGATTTTCTTCAAACATTTTTATAAATCATCGTAGATTAAAATGATTTGGAAAATTTGAGGGCCAAATTAATTATATGAATCAATATAGTTCGTTATTGATTATGAGAGAAAAGAAGTGTTAATAGTTCTAATCAGAAGAATTATTATTCTATTATAATTTTAATATACTTTGTTCGGGCGAGGAGGGACTTGAACCCCCGACTCCGCGGTTCGTAGCCGCGTGCTCTAATCCGCTGAGCTACACGCCCCGTAACAAAGTATTAGCATTCATTATAATAGACACTTTTGTTATTTTCTACTCTTGTATAAGCACAAAACACAAAATATTATCGCTTTCAAACTTGTGTTAAGAGTTTTTTTATTTGGAGTATACAGATATTTATACTAATAAATATTTTGATGTTTTTTTCGGAGCAGCGGGATTTGAACCCACGACCTCCACCACCCCAAGATGGCACGCTACCAAACTGCGCTATGCCCCGTATTATCAATTCATAAAGAGTGTATTGAATAAAAAAAAAGTTGTCGACTGTCGAATAAACAAATATTTTTTAATATTGAATCTATTGACAAATAATAAATTTTGTTTTATAATAGCTTAAATATGAAGCCGCCATGGTGAAACTGGTAGACACGCTGCTCTTAGGAAGCAGTGCTATAGCATCTCGGTTCGAATCCGAGTGGCGGCATCTTCTAACTAACTATTCATGTTTAAATTGATTAATTTAAATATAAATAGATATATACTTTCTATATATATAAGTATAGATAATATATATCTATTTATATTTAAATTAATTCATTACTGTCTATTAAAAACGGAAATATGATCTTAACGACTTTTGAGCAAATATTGAATCAATTATGTTTTTTTTTATTATTCATGTTAACTTTATTATCATGGATCACTCTCACAGTATATAAAAATAAAAATATATTGAGCCTGACAAAAATAAGTATGGTTTTATCGTATATTGGGATTACGGTATTACTAATTATACGATGGATTTTATCTAAACATCTACCATTGACCAATTTATACGAATCATCTCTTTTTCTAACTTGGAGTTTAATTTTAATACATTTTTTTTTAGAAACGAAGATAAATATAAGTTGGCTAAGTGCTTTTACTGCACCTAGTGGTATGTTAACTTTTGCTTTTGCAACTTTTGGTCTTCCTAAAGAAATGCAACAATCTACAGCATTGGTACCTGCTTTGCAATCTAATTGGTTAATGATGCATGTTAGTATGATGTTACTTAGCTATGGATCACTTTTGTTTGGTTCTTTATTATCTATAACTGTTTTAGTACTTAGTTATGACTCATTGTTTGAAATAAATAACACAAATCAAGTATTGAAATATTCTATTCCTACAGAAAACAATTATAATCTAATCAAGAATCAGACAAATTTTTTAGAGAAATATTACTTTAATAATCGGAAAAATGATTTATGCGATCAATTTGATTTTTGGAGTTATAGAATAATTGGCATTGGGTTTTCTTTTTTGACTGTAGGTATTTTATCTGGTGCTGTGTGGGCTAATGAAGCTTGGGGATCTTATTGGAGTTGGGACCCTAAAGAAACTTGGGCTTTAATTACTTGGTTAATATTTTCGATCTATTTGCATACTAGAATGAGTAAAGGATGGAATGGAACTAAGTCAGCGTTAGTAGCTATTTTTGGTTTTATAGTTATTTGGATCTGCTATTTAGGTGTTAACCTATTAGGAAAAGGATTTCATAGTTATGGATGGTTTAGTTAAAAAGTTTTTTTTAGATATTCATATTAAGAAATATTAATATGAATATCTATTTTTTTATTTACAAACTTTTTGCAGATTCCAAAAGTAAATAAAATTATTAGGTAATGAGATTAAATACCAGTATTTAAAAGAGGCTTGTGGGATTTTTATAAATCTATATATATGTATTATTCATATACTATCCTGGTACCTTAGGTGCAGAGGAAACACGCCAATCCATCCCGAACTTGGCGGTGAAACTCTGTTGCGGCGACAATACTGCAAAGGAAGCTTTGTGGAAAGATAGTTCGGCGCCAGGAGTTTTATCTCCAAACTGTAAATAAAATTTTTACGAGCTTATATTTAAGATGTATTATATCAATGATACAATACAAAAGTGGTCCATTAAGCACTTTCGGTCTGTGTCATAATATGTGTGAAAGCACACTGTCCTGAGTGTATTCTGTGTAATAGTTGTTCTAGTAATAAGCTCTTTAAGTAAGTAAATATTTTGTATTTTGCTTACTCAGAAGTTCACTCACAATTAAGGACAGGGGTTTTTCGTGTGCCTCGTCTGAAGAGAGGAGAATCTCAATGACTATTCGTTCACCGGAACCAGAGGTTAAAATCATTGTCGATAATGACCCAGTAAAAACCTCTTTTGAAAAATGGGCTAAGCCTGGGCATTTTTCACGCTCCTTAGCTAAAGGGCCTAGTACTACTACTTGGATATGGGATCTACATGCTGATGCGCATGATTTTGATAGCCATACAAGTGATCTTGAAGAAATATCTCGTAAAGTATTTAGTGCTCATTTTGGTCAATTAGCTGTTATCTTTATTTGGTTAAGTGGAATGTATTTCCATGGAGCACGTTTTTCCAATTATGAAGCTTGGTTAAGTGATCCTACTCATATTAAGCCAAGTGCTCAAGTAGTATGGCCAATTGTAGGACAAGAAATCTTAAATGGTGATGTAGGAGGAGGATTCCAAGGTATTCAAATTACTTCTGGTTTCTTTCAAATCTGGCGTGCTTCTGGAATCACTAGTGAGTTACAATTATATGTAACTGCAATTGGTGGTCTGTTTATGGCAACATTAATGCTAATAGCTGGTTGGTTTCACTATCACAAAGCAGCTCCTAAATTAGCTTGGTTCCAAGATGTAGAATCTATGCTAAATCACCATTTAGCAGGTTTATTAGGATTAGGATCTCTTGCTTGGGCTGGTCATCAGATTCACGTATCTTTGCCTATCAATCAATTACTTGATGCTGGAGTAGATGCAAAAGAAATTCCTTTGCCTCACGAATTTATCTTAAATAGAGATTTGATAGCTCAATTATATCCCAGTTTTAACCAAGGCCTAACTCCTTTCTTTAGTTTGAATTGGTCAGAATATTCTGATTTTCTTACTTTTCGCGGTGGCCTTAACCCTGTAACAGGTGGTTTATGGTTAACAGATACAGCTCATCATCATTTAGCTATTGCAGTTTTATTTATAGTTGCAGGTCATATGTATAGAACCAATTGGGGAATTGGTCATAGCTTAAAAGAAATCTTAGAAGCTCATAAAGGACCTTTTACTGGAGAAGGTCATAAAGGACTATTTGAGATTTTGACTACTTCTTGGCACGCTCAACTAGCTCTTAATTTAGCTACTTTAGGATCTTTGACCATCATTGTAGCTCATCATATGTATTCAATGCCTCCATATCCATATTTAGCTACAGACTATGGTACCCAACTTTCATTATTTACTCATCACACATGGATCGGTGGTTTTTGTGTTGTCGGTGCAGGTGCTCATGCAGCTATTTATTTAGTTAGAGATTATGATCCAACAACACAATATAATAATCTATTAGATCGTGTTCTTCGTCACCGAGATGCAATTATTTCTCACCTTAACTGGGTATGTATTTTCTTGGGCTTTCATAGTTTTGGTTTATATATTCATAATGATACTATGAGTGCGTTAGGTCGTCCTCAAGATATGTTTTCTGATACAGCAATTCAATTGCAACCTGTATTTGCTCAGTGGATTCAAAATACTCATGCTGCAGCACCTGGTTTAACTGCTCCTAATGCAATAGCAAGTACCAGTTTAACTTGGGGAGGAAGTGAATTAGTAGCTGTAGGTGGAAAAGTAGCAATGTCTCCTATTCCTTTGGGAACAGCAGATTTTCTAGTACATCATATTCATGCATTTACTATTCATGTAACCGTATTAATTTTGTTAAAAGGAGTTCTGTTTGCTCGTAGTTCTCGTTTGATTCCAGACAAAGCTAACCTTGGATTCCGTTTCCCTTGTGATGGTCCAGGTAGAGGTGGAACTTGTCAAGTTTCTGCTTGGGATCATGTATTTTTGGGACTATTCTGGATGTATAATGCTATTTCTGTGGATATTTTCCATTTTAGTTGGAAAATGCAATCCGATGTGTGGGGAACTGTAAAAGGTGGAGTTGTTTCTCATATTACAGGAGGAAACTTTGCTCAAAGCTCTACTACTATTAATGGTTGGTTACGTGATTTCTTATGGGCACAAGCGTCACAAGTTATTCAATCTTACGGTTCTGCTTTGTCAGCATATGGTTTAGTTTTCTTAGGCGCTCATTTTATTTGGGCTTTTAGTTTAATGTTCTTGTTTAGTGGCCGTGGTTATTGGCAAGAATTAATTGAGTCTATTGTATGGGCTCATAACAAATTAAAAGTTGCTCCTGCTATTCAGCCTAGAGCCTTGAGTATTATTCAAGGACGTGCTGTAGGAGTAGCTCACTACCTTCTGGGTGGGATTGCCACAACATGGGCGTTCTTCCTAGCAAGAATTATTTCAGTAGGATAATGGCTAGGAGGATTTGAAAGCATTATGGCATCAAGATTTCCAAAATTTAGCCAGGGCCTATCCCAAGACCCGACTACCCGCCGTATTTGGTTTGGCATTGCTACCGCTCACGATTTCGAAAGTCATGATGATATAACTGAAGAGAAGCTTTATCAGAAAATTTTTGCTTCACACTTTGGTCAATTAGCAATCATTTTCTTGTGGACTTCTGGTAACTTATTTCATGTAGCTTGGCAAGGAAACTTTGAGACATGGTCTCAAGATCCACTTCATGTTCGTCCTATTGCGCATGCAATTTGGGATCCTCATTTTGGACAACCAGCAGTAGAAGCTTTCACCCGAGGGGGTGCATCTGGTCCTGTAAATATTGCATATTCTGGCGTATATCAATGGTGGTATACTATTGGCTTACGTACCAATCAAGATCTTTATGCAGGAGCTTTATTCTTATTAGGACTTGCAGCTTTATCTTTAATAGCTGGATGGCTTCATTTGCAGCCAAAATGGAAACCAAGTGTGTCTTGGTTTAAAAATGCTGAATCTCGACTAAATCACCACTTATCTGGTCTTTTTGGAGTTAGTTCTTTAGCTTGGACTGGACATTTAGTTCACGTTGCTATTCCCGAATCACGAGGTCAACATGTAGGTTGGGATAACTTTTTAACTACAGCTCCTCATCCTCAAGGTTTAACACCATTTTTTACAGGTCAGTGGAGTTTATATGCAGAGAATCCTGATTCTGCTTCTCATTTGTATGGTACTAGTGAGGGAGCTGGTACTGCAATATTAACCTTTTTAGCAGGATTTCATCCACAGACTCAAAGTCTTTGGCTGAGTGATATTGCTCATCATCATTTAGCTATTGCAGTTTTATTTATAGTTGCAGGCCACATGTACCGCACTAATTTTGGTATTGGTCACAGCATTAGAGAAATTCTAGAAGCACATACTCCTCCTGCTGGAGGATTAGGACGTGGACATCAAGGTTTATATGACACAATCAATAATTCTCTTCACTTCCAATTAGGTCTTGCATTAGCTTCTCTAGGAGTTATTACTTCATTGGTAGCACAGCACACCTATTCTTTGCCCCCTTATGCTTTTCTTGCTCAAGACTTTACTACTCAAGCCGCTTTGTATACTCATCATCAGTATATTGCTGGTTTTATTATGACAGGTGCTTTTGCTCATGGTGCAATCTTTTTTATTAGAGATTATAACCCTGAACAAAATAAGGATAACGTTTTAGCCAGAATGTTAGAGCACAAAGAAGCAATTATCTCACATTTGAGTTGGGCTAGTTTATTCTTAGGTTTCCATACATTAGGTTTATATGTTCACAATGATACCGTGCTTGCTTTTGGCACCCCAGAAAAGCAAATCTTGATTGAACCGGTATTTGCTCAATGGATTCAATCTGCTCATGGTAAATCATTATATGGCTTTGATGTATTACTCTCCTCTTCTGCTAGTCCAGCTTTTAATGCAGGTCAAAGCTTATGGCTTCCTGGATGGTTAGAAGCTATTAATAATAGTACCAATTCTCTATATTTAACTATTGGACCTGGTGACTTTTTGGTTCACCATGCAATTGCTCTGGGCTTACATACTACAACTTTAATCCTTGTAAAAGGGGCTTTAGACGCTAGAGGATCTAAACTAATGCCTGATAAAAAAGAATTTGGATTTAGTTTCCCTTGTGATGGTCCAGGTAGAGGTGGAACTTGTGATATTTCTGCTTGGGATGCATTTTATCTAGCAGTTTTTTGGATGCTAAATACCATTGGATGGGTTACTTTTTATTGGCATTGGAAACACCTGGCATTATGGCAAGGAAACGAAGCTCAATTTAACGAATCTTCTACTTATTTAATGGGATGGTTAAGAGATTATTTATGGTTAAATTCTTCTCAGTTAATTAATGGATATAATCCATTTGGTATGAACAGCCTTTCTGTATGGGCTTGGATGTTCTTGTTTGGTCACCTTGTTTGGGCTACAGGATTTATGTTCTTAATATCTTGGCGTGGATATTGGCAAGAATTAATTGAAACTCTAGCTTGGGCTCATGAACGTACTCCACTGGCTAACCTTGTACGATGGAAAGATAAACCTGTTGCTTTATCTATTGTTCAAGCTCGTTTAGTTGGTTTAGCTCATTTTTCTGTGGGATACATATTTACTTATGCAGCCTTTTTAATTGCATCTACATCTGGAAAATTCGGTTAATTTGAAGTTTAGTGTGTAGATTTTGTAATTAAATTTTGGTTATAAATAATTATTTCTAGGTTTTCTATAGAAAACCTAGAAATAATTATTTATAACCAAAATTTCTAAAAATTTTAGAAATTTATTGGTATATTCTTAGTATTAGATAATATAGTATGCAATTGTTATATAAAATAAATAATTCACTTATAGAAAAAAGTCTTGTAAAACCATACCAATATGTACTTATAGCAGTTTCAGGGGGGCAAGATTCAATATGTATATTGAATCTATTATCACAATTGAAAATAAAATGGCGTTGGAAATTAGGAATTGTGCATTGTGATCATCAATGGTCTTCTACTTCAAAAAATCAGGCTGAACATGTAGCAAAAATAGCAAGCAGTATGGAAATAAATTATTACCAAGCTGTTGCTATTCAATATTTAAGACATGAGGCCTCAGCACGTGAGTGGAGGTATCAAATTATACAACGTATTGCTTTAGAACATAATTATAATGTAATTGTTACAGCTCATAATGCAAGTGATAGAATAGAAACCTTATTATATAATATAATAAGAGGGAGTGGGCTTCATGGAATTCAATCTATGAGTTGGAAAAGAAAAATAACAAATCAACTTGCAATAAGTATTTCTGGGCTTACTAGAAGAAAAAACATAAGTTATATTAAAACAAAAAAATATTATTTTTGTACTTTTTATTTTTCTTTATCTTTGATTCGACCTTTATTGAATATTACAGGAACGGAATTATATTGTTTTGCTAGAGAATGTAATTTACCTATTTGGATAGATCTAACTAATAAAAATTTAAAAATCCGTAGAAATCGCATTCGCCATCAATTATTGCCTTATTTAAGAAAGTTTTTTAACCCTAAAATTGATCAGGCACTAGCTAAATGGGTAGAAATTGTAAACGCTGAAAATATATATATTGAAAAACTTTCACAGTTTTTATTTTTTCAAGTTATAGCTAAGCAAGAAATTTATTTGAACCAATCTCCATACATACATGGTGAAATACTACGCTCTCTTCCTATAGCACTTCAACGTCGCATTTTCAAACATTTTTTGGATTTTCATACAAATCAAAATTTGAATTTTTATCATATCGAACAACTTCGTTTATGGTCTCATAGAAATTTGATTAAGAAGCAAAATATACGACATATAACTTATCATAATAAGTCTTATTTTAAAAAAGTTTATATACATAAGATTCTGTTGCCAGGCCAATTTCAATTGAGCATGATTGGACCGTTTATTTTTTGTTTCAAACACAAATAACAATAAAAAATTATATTGTGTACTGATAAAGAAAGGAATTAATTTAGTTTTTGGAACAATAAAGGTGTTTGATAAATTGAAATATGGGGGCAGAGGGACTTGAACCCTCACAATCGATAAGATCAACGGATTTTCTTCTTACTACAATTCTCATTGCGGTTTAAATGAACCTGTAAGAGGGACTCTCTCTTTATCCTCGTCTAGGAAGAAAATCTGTATATATTAATACATAAAAAAGATAACGAATTAATATACAAGATATATATAATCTTCATTGCACGTTAGAATAGCTTCCATTGAGTCTCTGCACCTATTTTATTTATAATAAATTTTGGCTCAGGATTTCCTCTTCATTATGCATCCGAGTTTCCCCTGAATCTGAAAGCTTACACGAAAAAAGTTTCCTTTTATCGAGCTCAATTTTATTATTAAGTCCGTAGCGTCTACCATTCCGCCATGCCCCCTATCATAAAAAGGATATAGTTAATTGTATTAGTTATAGTACTAAAATGCAAGAGAACACATTTTTTATTTTGTGAAATGTAGTTTTGAAAAAATAGAAAATATGTGTTCCATCATCAAAAAATATACATATTTCAATATAAATGAGAAAATTGAAAGAAAGGTGTTTAATTATACCCTTATATTAGGATGTATTATTTTATAATTATATACATTATATACTATTGTATTATCTAATATCTAAGACATACAATAAATAGTCATATTAGATTTAGTATTTAAAATATAAAAAGCCTGCTTAGCTCAGAGGCCAGAGCGTCGCACTTGTAATGCGATGGTCATCGGTTCGACTCCGATAGCAGGCTATTGATATAGCAATGTAATAGATATACAGTATATATATATATGTTTTTTAATATATATACTTAGACTATACTAATATAATCTAGTTTTTAGATTTTTTCTTTTTATTCAATTTCTATTTAAAATCCATCAAACGTTTATGTCTCGTTACCGAGGACCTCGTGTAAAAATTGTACGTCGTTTAGGTACTTTGTTAGGCCTTACTTCCAAAGTGCCCAAATCAAAGCCGAAAAATAGAATGAAATCTGTACGCAAGAAAAAACCTCATCTAGAACGTTTAGAACAAAAACAAAGATTACGTTTTCATTATGGTATTACAGAAAATCAATTACTGCGATATGTTCGTATTGCAAGAAGAGCAAAAGGATCTACAGGTCAAGTTTTGCTACAATTACTCGAAATGAGGTTAGATAATACAATTTTTCGATTAGGCATAGCTCCTACAATTCCAGCGGCAAGACAACTTGTTAACCATGGTCATATCACAGTGAACGCTAGAGTAGTAGATATACCAAGCTATCGTTGTAGATCAAATGATATAATTGCCGCAAAAGATAGACCTAAATCTCGCGCATTAATAGATACTCAATTAAATGAAGCTAAACAATATAAAATTCCCAATCATCTTAGTATTAATTCAACAAATTGTACAGCTTCAGTTAAACACTTGGTAAATCGTGATTCAATCGGTGTTCAAGTTAATGAATTACTGGTTGTTGAATATTATTCTCGTCAAGTTTAAGATACAAAATCTTACACAGAAAATTAATAATATTTAATTTAAAAAATCTATTCATTTCGAACTTTTGGATAATAATATTATAGTATTTGACGCACAAGAATTCATAATATCATGGTGTATTAATATATGCTCTATGTTAGCATTTAGATTTGGGTTTCGTATTTTTTCTATTTATTGTATTGTTTTATACCGGAAAGAGAGGGATTCGAACCCTCGGTAAACAAATGCCTACATAGCATTTCCAGTGCTACGCCTTCGACCACTCGGCCATCTTTCCTAATATTAGGATATAGTTTATATAATACAATATGTGATCGCAAGTACTATTGAAAAACCACGCATAAGAGTGGTTTTTCAATAAATGGACTATAAATTGCATAAATTCAATTTATTATATAATTGAAAAATAATAAGTTTTTTTGGAAGCTTTCATATATTTGCTTATTACAAAATTTTCTGATTTGTTTATAAGACCAATTCTAAATATAGACTTATGAAATCTCCTGTAGTCTGTAAACAATTAGATTCGCAAGTATTATACTAATGCATCTAGAAATATATATTGCACATACAAAAAAATTTGTACATTTTGTTTTTTTACAAATAAAATACATTAATTTTTATTATGCCTAGATCTCAACGAAACGATAATTTTATTGATAAAACCTTTACTATTGTGGCAGATTTGCTATTGCGAATTATGCCAACTACTCAAAGAGAAAAAGAGGCTTTTACGTATTACAGAGATGGTGTGATTTGATTATTTTTTGTGGTAATTTAAGTATTGTATTTTTTATGCATATACATAATACAACTCAAAAAATATAAAATTTCTGTTTCAAAGGATATAATATAAATATATTTATATTATCCTATACTATGTACCCTTAGCTGATTAAGTTCTTTCTATTACAATCAATTTGTAATTTGAAACAAAGATTTAAATATGTACTATTACAATAGTCTCAAACTTAAGATTTAAGTAGATTAAATATTGTTTATTAACTAGAGTAATAATAATTTTATTGAATAAAAGATAGCATCACGTCAAGAAACTGATAATTTAAGTGCTTCGTTATATAGAATATATTTTTTTATTTAAAATGGTTTTGACTTTAGGATTCTGTCTCGCCTATATGGAGGGTACCCATAAAATCATCGGAGCATATCAGGGAAGCTCATCTGAATATAACATGAAACATTAAAAACAAACAGAAAAACCAGGTTGTAATCTTATCTTGGTCTAAGGGATGGTTATAAAAATTTTAATATAGACTCTAACCTCTACTAGTATTTCTTTACTATGATGTAAATACTTTTACTAAGTAGGAGGAGCCGTATGAAATCAAATTTTCACGTACGGTTTTGTATCGGAGCCTTTTAAATAATGGCGACCGTAACGAATGTCAGCTCAGTCCGAAGGTGAATATGCTGAGGCTTTACTAAATTATTATGAAGCCATGAGATTAGAAATTGATCCTTATGATCGGAGTTATATTTTATATAATATAGGTTTAATTCATACTAGTAATGGGGAACATGCAAAAGCTCTTGAGTATTATTCTCAAGCACTTGAAAGAAATCCTTCTTTACCACAAGCGTTTAATAATATGGCTGTTATATGTCATTATCGGGGAGAACAGGCTATTCAGCAAGGTGATTCTGAAATTTCGGAAGCATGGTTTGAGCAAGCGGCTAATTATTGGAAGCAAGCGATTGCGCTTGCTCCAAATAATTATATTGAGGCACAAAACTGGTTGAAAATAACTGGTCGTTTGAAAGATTAAACATATTAATGTAAGTGAAGCTTATTTCTGTCAAGCAGACATATAAAAGTTTGCATTGTCAATAATCCTTTTATAAAAAGGATTATTGACAATGCAAACTTTTATATGTTAACATTTCATAGTAGTGTAAAAAAATATTTGTTCTTTGTATTTCTCTAAAATTGTGTTTTTTATGGTAAATACATATTTTTTACAAAAGGGTTGCTAACTCAATGGTAGAGTACTCGGCTTTTAAGTGCGACTTAGGGGTTCAAAATACACAAGAAAGCAAAAGAACTTTCTTATAGTGCTAGTTAAATATATGAATATGCGGCTGACTTTAAGAGGAAACTCGAGGGGGACTATAGCATGCCGCTCAAAAATACAAAATTCAATGAATTGCTAAAAAGATTGAAGTAGTTGATGGAAAAGGTTATTTACCTGAATCACAGAACTAACCAAAGCGCCGAGTCTTTCTTTGATTATATGAATCAAAGTCCCCCATGTATTTTGGTAATTAAAACCAATTAATAGTTACTAGCATCAGGGAGGTTAATTCAAACATGAAATATCTAAAATTAAATTGTGAATCCTGTCAACAGAATGATGTGTACACATGAACCACCTTTTAAACTGACTAAGTAAAGTGATTTATAAGTCAGAAGAGCAATCTTCTAAAGTATGATCCATGCAGTATATTGTGTAGGTTTAATACAAGATTGCATTGTAATCAACAAACACGAACATGAATTAATTATTTTGAATATGTATTTAGAAATTGAAAAGAGAATATTTACTTACTAATGTCTTACTCTTAAATATCTTTTGCCAAAAACGCAGATTATATGGGTATATATTAAAAGAACATTTCTATTTAAAAGTGTGGCAAGCTGCTCATGTTTCTTTTGTTAAACAACAGACTAAAACTTTTTCTAAATTGAGCTTCTTAACAGTAAAACGTAGCATTGAAAAAATGCGACATCATACTGTCTTTTCTTACAGAAAGGTTTCTTCTGTGCAAACACTGTCTGGAAAATTATTAGGTAAATCAGTTTTTAGATCTATTTCTACTTATAAACTTATTTTACAAATATTACCTTTTCTATTTATCCACAAGAATAGATATGGCACAAACAAATTTCTTAACAATTTATTTGTCAATTATCGGGTAAATTATCATCTTGATATCAATCCTATTTATAGTTCGGTCCATTGGGCTTTAGCTTTTATTGAAAAAAATTGGCAATGTTGTAACTCAGTTTTAGAAAAAAAAATTAGTCTTACCTTTCATCCTGAAAGCATAATACGTATCATAAGGCAAACATCTCAAGATGCTTCTTTCTTACATATGTTAAGAAGGATATTATATTCCGGTCTTGTTGACTTAAAATTAGAATATCCATTTTCTTTTTTAGATAAGAAAAAAGCTGAAAAATTAGCTTTTGTGTTATGGAATATGTGTTTAATAGAATTTGATATTTTTGTAGTTGATTCAATATCTAAACTCTTTAATACATCACTCAAAAAAAATCATAATGCTTTGCTAAACAATATTAGTAGTTTGAGAAAATTTAAAGATATTTTACCGATTTCTTTTTTTGTACAAGAAAAAGATATTGTATCTTATAATCAATACTTTTCTAAAAAAATACATATAGAATGTATCTTTGATGATCTGTTACACACAAAAAATAACTTTTTTGCCACATGCCACTATATACGTTATGCTAATAATTGTGTGTTAGCATCTCAAAATGGAGATAATCTTATGCTCTTTTTCAAAAAGGGATGTTTAAGATTTTGGAATCGTCGAATAGGTCTATCCTATACTCGATCAATGATTCACAAAACTTTTTTAAGCAATAACTCACATTTTTTCTTAGGATATTGTTTTCGTATCAAGACAAGTATTATCAAACCTAATATATTAACTCAATTGGTTCTTGGGAAAAGTCTATTGAAAAAGAAAAGTATTTATGCATCTTTGCCTTTGAATTTATTATTACTTACCTTAAATAAGCATAAATTTTGTAACGCTGTAGGGAATCCTGTTGCTAAAACAAGTTGGTCTATTTTAGAAGATATTGAAATAATAAATAGATTTAGAAGTATTAATATTAGCTTAATCAATTATTACAATGCTTCAAGAAACAGAAAAGGATTATTGCGTATTCAATATATATTGCGATATTCGTGTGGAAAAACATTGGCATACAAGCATAAAACTGGCTTACGCTTTATATGGACTAATTATAGTATTAATTTATTTTATAGATCTTTTCCTAGAAAATATAATAATTTGAGTGAATCATATTTATTATTAACACACAAAAAAAAAAGATTGTGGAATTTACACATAAATCGGCCTGATCCTTTCGGATATTTGATCAACCAATATAAAATTGATTAGTTCATTTCATAATTTAAATACATTAAACTTCATCTGTTTGTATAAGATTACAAAGAAAGCCGTATGCAATGAAAGTTGCATGTACGGTTTGGGAAGAGGTGATTTTACTTTACTATATTCTATATACAAAAGTAAGTTTTTTCACCCACTTTCATCCGACTAGTTCCGGGTTCGAGCCCCGGGCAACCCATTCACAATCACGATGATATATTATCGTGATTGTGAAAAACTTCTTTAAATATTAGATTCATAATATGAAAAAATTTTAATTATATCTTATATTTGCTATAAATAAGTATGCTTTAGTAAATTGTTTAGGTTGACATAACTTTTATTATATGTTACCATAAAGAGGATTCAAATATAATTGCCAGGATAGCTCAGTCGGTAGAGCAGTGGACTGAAAATCCTCGTGTCACCAGTTCAATTCTGGTTCCTGGCATTCTATCTCAATATACTAATTTATATTAGCATTGGTTGTGTATTTTATACAAGCTATGGTTTTTAATTGTGAAAATTTGCACAAAATTTTTTGTTTTTTTTCTTCATTAATATTTGTTATATGTAACTCGATTATATATAATGATATAATTAATGGGTTTTAAAATAACCTTTAATTTTAAAAAACATTTTACCTTAGCACATACTAATGTAAACTTAGTTTCAAGTGATATTTCTTAAGAATCTTTTTAAGATATATCCTTATACTATAACTACATAAGCTTTGTAAATAAAGCATATAGCGCAGTTTTTTTCTTAGTGGTAATAACTCAATTTACCCTATATATTATATTATCAATATGTTTGGAGTTTTACAGCCATGACAATTTTATTCCAGTTAGCTGTATTTGCATTGATCTTGATTTCTTTTTTATTAGTGATTGGTGTTCCTGTCGTACTTGCTTCACCAGATGGATGGGCTACTAGCAAAAATACAGTGTTTTCAGGTGCTTCTTTATGGATCGGTTTAGTATTATTAGTAGGGATTTTAAATTCTTTCATTTCATAAATGACATGATCCAAGCACGATTCTATATGAAAAGTTGATTCAAGAACATCTGTGAGAGCGCGCATAAATTCTGTGTGCTCTCACAGCACAGATTTAATAAGTTGAAAAATGGGCTTGTAGCTCAGAGGATAAGAGCGTATGGTTCCGAACCATAAGGCCAAGGGTTCAAATCCCTTCTTGCTCATTTTAATAAAAAATATCAGTCATTATTTTATTCTTTATATATTTTTTTATATGAAGAGCACGCTCTGTAGGATTTGAACCTACGACATCAGGTTTTGGAGACCTGCGTTCTACCCCTGAACTAAGAGCGCTTAATTTGCATAGAATAAATATATTGCTCTATATTAGAGCAATATATTTATTCTACTTGTGAAGTCAAATAATTGAATTTAGTTTACAATAGTATCAGTCAAGGTGGGGATGACAGGATTCGAACCTGCGACATTTTGTACCCAAAACAAACGCGCTACCAAGCTGCGCTACATCCCCGATTATAATTTATACAAATTATACTAGAATAATTAATGTGAATGAACCTCTTTGAATAAAGATAAATATTATGTATATTATGTGATATTTATTTTAGAATGCAATTATTCTATCTTTTAAAATCGAGCATGAGCACACAAATTGCAAATTAAATTTGATAAAATATCTGTTTTGATTTTAATAGATATCAATATTTATACGGATAAAAGGATATTATTTCTTAATATAAATATCGAGTAATTACTTTTATAACATAAATTATGGTTAAATTTATACTCATACTGTTTTAGTATAGGTATTTTTTTTATATCAAATATATATAATATATATACTTAATGTACAATTGTTTTTTATCCAATATACAATATATACTATATGAAAGAAATTTTGTTATTTGAAGCTCTTCGACAAGGTTTGGAAGAAGAAATGGATCGTGATCCTAAAGTACTTGTCATAGGTGAAGATGTAGGTCATTACGGAGGTTCTTATAAAGTAACTAAAGGTTTTGCTCAAAAATATGGTGATTTAAGATTACTAGATACACCAATTGCTGAAAATAGTTTTACTGGTATGGCAATTGGTGCAGCAATGACAGGTTTAAGACCTGTTGTAGAAGGAATGAATATGGGTTTTCTTTTGTTAGCATTTAATCAAATTGCTAATAATGCAGGTATGTTACATTATACATCAGGAGGAAATTTTACTATACCGATAGTAATTCGTGGACCAGGAGGTGTAGGTAGACAGTTAGGCGCTGAGCATTCTCAAAGGTTGGAATCTTATTTTCAATCTGTTCCTGGATTGCAAATGGTTGCTTGTTCAACGCCAATAAATGCAAAGGGACTGATTAAATCAGCAATTAGAAGTGAAAATCCAGTTATTTTATTTGAACACGTATTATTATATAACTTGAAACAAAATGTACCAGATCAAGAATATTTAGTGTGTCTAGAAAAAGCTGATGTTGTTCGTCCCGGAAAAGATGTAACTATCCTTACTTATTCCCGTATGAGACATCACGTACTTCAAGCAGCTAAAAATTTGGTATACAAAGGATATGATCCAGAAATTATAGATATAATTTCTTTAAAACCTTTAGATTTGGGTACAATAGCACTTTCTGTCAAAAAGACAAATAAGGTATTGATTGTAGAAGAATGTATGAGAACTGGAGGAATTGGTGCTAGCTTGAGAGCAGCTATTATAGAACATCTATTTGATTATCTTGATGCACCTATTGCTTGCCTATCTTCTCAAGATGTACCCACTCCTTATAGTGGACCTTTAGAAGAATTAACGGTTATTCAACCCGCACAAATTGTTCAAGCCGTAGAAGATCTTTGTTCATTTAAGTTATAAATAAGTATATAATTCAAATCATTAAAGAAAGAAGACTTATTTTTTTATCTTTCTTTAATGATTTGAATTATATTATGTGTAAAATATTCAATCTATTTTTTACGTAGTTTAGCAAAAATAATACTTCACAAAATTATTTACTATATAAAATATCATAGATTCCTCAATAAATGTATGAGATAAAAGTAAATTTACAGATTCAATTACTCACATATTAATTTATGTTATGAAACTGATAAATAATCACCAACTAGATTTAATCAAAGTTTTTTTCACCAAAATCATAACTAGAATATTTTTAACTTAATCAAAGGGTAATATACAGAATCATATAACTAAATAATTTTACAGCGTCAATAAACACCCAATAGTATTTAAGTAGAATATATTATATATAGATATGGTAATATAAAAAATTTTCAAATAACATGATTTGATATAATTAATTATTTTTTCTTTTGTTGAAAAACAAAAAATTGAATCCTCTTTAATACACGGTTTGATCTTTGAATAGCCATAATATATAAATAGAATATAACTAAAAAACACGGATAGTACCAGATTAGTTGTATATAGCCAAGCATAGTTTGTTAACTCCTTGTTTTAAGAATTAATTTTATTTAATAAACCTGCTCTTTGTAATATATGCCCCACTGTATCTGTAGGTTGAGCACCATGTTTTAACCAAATTAAAATACTTGGAATATCCAACTGTGTTTGATCTCTTCTAGGATCATAAAAACCAACTTCCTGCAGTGCTCTTCCTTCCCTTCTACATTTAATATCAATTGCGACAATTCGGTAAGTAGCTTTTTGTTTTCTACCATATTTTTTTAATCGAAGTTTTACCATAAAGTTAAATTAAATTTGACAACCTTCAGGCTGTAACTTATCCGTACAAAAATAATTGAAATATTAATATATATCTCTATATATGATAGATATTCTAAAGTTAGGCACTGTCATATATAAAGATATATATTATATTTATGCACTTAAAGCTTCTTTTGCGGCATACATTACTTCAACAGTAATTTTCGTCATACCATTTTGACGTGCAAATTTTTCGGTATTTCTTTTAATCTTACCGCGTACAAAACCTGGTATTTTATTTAATTCTAGTTGACTTTCTGAATCCCACATTAAGTCTGTGTCAGTAGACAAAGATTTTGTAATAACCTCTTTAGTATCATGTCCACCAAAAATCTCTAATAAATGATCTTCCATACCTAGAGTAAATGAATTATAAACTAAATCAGCAATTTGATTGGTTCCTTCATACCCTAAAAAAGGACGATATCCAAGAGGAAAATTTTGAATATGTACGGGTGCAGAAATAACTCCACATGGAATATCTAGTCTTTTCCCAATATGACGTTCCATTTGGCTACCAAAAATAGCTGCAGGTTCTATTCTGGCAATCATATCACTCACTTCAGTATGATCATCAGTGATAAGAACTTCATCACAATACCCTTGAACCTCTTCACGAAACCATTCAGTATCATGTTTACAATATGTCCCTGCACAAACGACATATACACCCATTTCTCGGGTCAAAATCTTGGTCATAGCAGCAGCATGAGTAGTATCACCAAATACAACAGCTCTCTTACCAGTTAAATTTTGACAATCAATAGATCTTGAGAACCAAGCAGCTTGAGAGACAAAACGCGTTTGTTGATCAATATAAGATTCGTAATCTACTTGTTCCCCTAATAAAATAGGTGCCCATTTATTAATATGCGTTTGAATCTCACGTATAAATTCAGCTGTGCCTACTACTCCCATTGGTGTAGTTGATACATAAGGCATACCGAATTCTTTTTCTAAATATATAGCTGTCATTAAACCAACTTCACGATATGGTACAATATTCAACCAAGCTTTTGGTAAATTTTGTAAGTTTTCTACCGATCCACCTTCAGGAATAACTTCATTCACTCGAATTCCAAGATCTTGTAAAAGGCGTTTTAATTCTCTGCAATCATGTTGATTATGAAATCCTAAAGTAAAGATACCAATAATATTAACAGAAGGAATATCAGTAAGAGGTTTATTTAGAATGCCTTGTTTACGAGCTTTTTCCAAATAGTATCGTACTACTTGTTCTAAAGTACGATCTGCTGCTTGTAATTCATTTACTCGATAATGATTTACATCTGCTAATATTACATCAGAATTAGATGTTCTAGATGCCCTATCTACAAAATTTTGTAGATCTTCTTGTAAAATACTCGAAGTGCATGTAGGTGTTAGCACAATTAAGTCAGGGCGTTCTTCTTTGTCTTTACGAGTGATATTGTCTACTACTTTCTCTTGAGAGCCTCGTGCTAAAACATGTCGATCAACTATACTGGCAGTGACAGGAGTGAAATCTCTTTCTCTTTCAAGCATAGAGCGCATTACATTAAAGTAATCATCTCCTAAGGGAGCGTGCATAATAGCGTGTACGTTTTTAAACGAGCTTGCCACGCGTAGAGTCCCAATATGGGCTGGGCCGGCATACATCCAATAAGCTAGTTTCATGAATTAGATCCTCTAAATAAACCATCAATCACATTATGTGTAATAGCATTTTATATTATAGATTATATACCTTGCTATCGTAATATAATAAGTAAACTAAAATCTTAAAAGTAGCAGAAACAACTGTATCTCAGGCGGAAGGATTCGAACCTCCGAGTAACAGGGCCAAAACCCGTTGCCTTACCACTTGGCCACGCCTGAAATTAGGTAAGATTTACTTATAAGTAAACCTTTGGTAAGAGGAACTTGTCAAGTAAAATATATAAAATATATTTGACTTGACAAAACTTCAGTTATATATAAACAAAAAACATTGTTATTTCTTCTAACCATATAGGAGCTGTAATAAGATATCCGATTGAATTTACGTTCACGGAATGTTTGATTGAAAACCCAAAATAAAACTGCAGTTGTGAAGTCTAACTATTGGAGAATACCTATGTTAAACTTGTTGAATTTGAGTACTAACGGGAATATGATTTTAGCTAAATTACCTGAGGCTTATGCAATTTTTGATCCTATTGTGGATGTAATGCCTGTTATTCCTGTATTTTTCTTACTTTTAGCTTTTGTTTGGCAAGCAGCAGTCAGTTTTCGATAACTATATTGAGTATTTTTTTTAGAATATCAACAAAGATCTTGTGTTATTCGCATGGTAGTGGCTCTCTTTAGAGAGCCATTCATAATATTTGGTAATTTATTTTTTGATTGGTAATGTAATTCGTTGCCGGATCTTTGAATATTATTCCATTTCATTTTTTTCTTAGATCATATTATAATATATATTTCAAATCACACTGATGAATATATGATGTAAATACAATAGAATATGTAGCTACTTGTTTTTTAGCTATAATAAATTTATTATCCAATGATTTTTTAAAGCTTTTCAATATCAATATATTTATGTAAATATTTACTATTCGCTAAATATAGTAATATTCTATATGTATTTATGCAGGCAATGCCAACATAAAATCTTCTGTCTATTGACACCACTAATCTCCCACTGGATTCCGGGGAGAAATGGCAGAGTGGTTGATTGCGACGGTTTCGAAAATCGTATTAGCTTAGCTAACGAGGGTTCGAATCCCTCTCTCTCCGTTAAGTTAAATGAGTTGAATATTTCTCTTATAAAGAAATAGAAAACAACATTAGACTGTAAACTAATATAAAATATCGAAGCTTTTATAATTCATACATTTGTATTAGATTTTTGCTTCCTTTTTTTACTCTAAACTAAATTGTAGCACAATTGTGCAAACCTATTCTATACTATTTCAATTCAAGATCTCGGAGCTTTATTATGCTTACTCTGAAATTATTCGTTTATACAGTAGTTATATTTTTTATATCTCTTTTTGTTTTTGGTTTTCTATCTAACGATCCTAGTCGTAATCCAGGACGTAAAGAATAAATGGTTATTATGGTAAATTAATTTGATTTGAGGATTTAATATTTAACTTAACGGAGAGAGAGGGATTCGAACCCTCGGTACGTTTTATCGTACAACGGATTAGCAATCTGTCGCTTTCGGCCACTCAGCCATCTCTCCAGTCCTACAACACAATTAGTCTATCATAGCAATATCTTGTTGTCTATCTGTACGATAGATTAAGTATACATTTAAAAGGATCATCATCATTAAGGTGACTAAATCAGGATGGAAATAGATAATTTATCTTGGAATCATTCCTATTTTTCAAAACTAATATTTTATTCTGTGAAAGATCTATTAAGTAGACAATACTGTTATAAATAGACATTTAGTATTAGGGCGACGCCTTTGAGGCGCGCCTGTAATGCTATCTACTAGAATGAAATATAATGGTTCTTAGATATAGCGAATAGGAAAGTATAGAGTTATCTATATAATTCTCTACCTAAACGTAGAGCTAATATGCCTGTGAAAAAAGCGCTTACAAGAGCAACAACAATTTGGCTATCTGAGATTAATGTCATGGTTTTATTTCCTGTATTGTTTTACACACATGAATATATGTGATTTATCATATTACAACCCGTGAGTCTGGGTAGACTCTGATTAAGCTTACTTTAAGCTTTTTTATTATTGTACCGATCTTCAGAGATTATGGCTACAATTATTATGTAAATTAAATTATTTAAAGAGGTTCAATTAATATGAATTTAGAGGTAGTTTTGCAACTAACCGTTTTGGCTTTAATAGTTTTATCAGGACCGCTAGTAATTGCGCTGCTATCATTCCGTAAAGGAAATTTATAATTTTTTTCTAACATTTCATATATAGTATATATATAGTGTATCACAGAATAAAATAAGCCCACTAACCAATACACAATTGGTATGGGCTTATTTTATTGAAGGGAAATATGAATATTTTTGAAAAATAATTTTTGGGCCGAGCTGGATTTGAACCAGCGTAGGCAAAGCCAACGGATTTACAGTCCGTCCCCATTAACCACTCGGGCATCGACCCATTAAGAAAAAAGTACAGATCTTATTTTATTTTTTAGAAATCAAAGTTGAAAGATTGATAAAAAAAATTATATTTCTATTTCAATTAATTTTTTTTATACAGATTATATTTATTATGTTGTTTTTTGCTAAAAAAGCTTATTTCCATTTTAAATGGTACCCCCAGGGGAATTCGAATCCCCGTCCCCTCAGTGAAAGCGAGGTGTCCTAGGCCTCTAGACTATGGGGGCTGTATTTCTGTATACACTAGCTAAGTTTAATCTATTTTTTCAAGTATGTCAAGACTTAATTTTGGTTGTTCAAAAAAATAAAATGAACTATAAAAATTCCTCAAAATAAATAGAAAGATCTTAGTAAAAAATAAATATTACATAACATCATAATTATTATTTGTGAACATAATATGAAAAATTTTGGCATTCACAAAATTATTACAAGTATTTTAGTATATAAAATATCAAAATTAATAAATAATGTACCTATTTTAGATCGTGTTAGTCTGTATGTACCAAAAGCATCCTTATCGATTCTATTAGGGCCTTCTGGATCAGGAAAATCAAGTTTATTAAGAATGATTGCAGGTTTAGATACTCCGACAAATGGGAGTATATGGTTAAATGGTAGAGATGCAACGCACATACCAGTTCAATATCGAAGAATGGGATTTGTTTTTCAAAATTATGCTTTATTTAATCATATGACAGTAAAAGAAAATATTTTCTTTGGTTTACGATTACGCACCCTAGGGTGGCAACAAATCGAGAGTAGAATTAATTATTTATTAGATTCTCTAAGAATCAAAGATATAGCATCTCAATATCCTTCTCAATTATCTGGAGGACAGAAACAACGTGTTGCATTGGCTAGAAGTTTAGCCATACAACCAGAATTTCTTTTATTGGATGAACCTTTTGGAGCTTTAGATGGTGAATTACGTAGACATTTAAATAAATGGTTTAAACATTATTTAAAATCTAATAAAATTACCACAATTATGGTTACTCATGATCAAAAAGAGGCGGTATCAATGGCAGATGAAATATTGATTTTACGAGAAGGACGTCTGGCACAACAAGCAGAACCTCGTATCCTTTATGATCAGCCAATTGATCGCTTTGTTGGAAAATTTTTAGGCCCTTTAATAGAAGCACCCAAAAAGATTGAGTCAATAAATAAAAAAATACCATCAACTTCAGAACAACTTAAACAATTTGCAATAGATCCGGTATGGGCTTTTACTTTTGGAAACAGATCTATTGATAAATATGATTTTTTTTTAGGCCACATGAAATTCACGTATTATCTCAAGCCGAAGATAATACATCTAAAGCTATCATTAAATCTATTATTTACAAAAAAACTTAATTCAACTAGAACTTTTTGTAGAACGTTTTTGGTGGAGCCTACCAATTGAATTGGGATATAATTCATTTAGAAAATTAGAAATAAAGTCATTTACTCAAAATTTATATATTAAACCTCGGCCAAAAGTTTTTCAAAGAGGATATCATCTTTAATTATTTGATTTACGCTCTTAAAAGAGCGTGATAACATTTTCTTTTTTAGTCGGAAAATAAAATTCGAATTATTATTTTATGTTTTTGGCTATTTAAACTATTTGAAGCAATAAAAGGAAGTGATTCGTGTCATTGTTGTAATATAGAATATGTCTTATTCACTGATACATATCAATTAATAAGACATATTCTATATTACAACAAATATAAATGATTAATCTAAATAGCCATCATACTGCTAACTAAAATTGTTTGTTGGGCTACATTAATAATAGGATTCATAAATAATCCTATTATTGTAGAAGCAACAACACAACAAGCAATTCCAATTTCGATAGAACTGATAGGCAACACAAACATAGGTGGCGATATATAACTACTCACATATGACGACATTTCTTTGGCTTCTTTGGTAATCATTGTTTTTAATACTCTTAGATAATAATACAGAGATATCACACTAGTAGCAAGTCCGACATATACTAATATGTATAGCCCAGATGCCCATCCAGCCCAAAACAAATATATTTTCCCAAAAAAACCAGCTAAAGGAGGCATACCTGCTAACGATAACAGGCATATACTTAAACAAAAAACTAACCAGGGATCTTTAAAATATAAACCTGTATAATCACGAATTTGATCTGTACCAGTTCTTAAACCAAAAATAATAACACAAGCAAAAGCTCCCAAATTCATGAATGTATAGATTAACATATAAGTTATCATACTTGCGTATCCATCAGAAGTATTAGCTACGATTCCGATAATAAGATACCCAATTTGACTAATAGATGAATAAGCAAGCATACGTTTCATACTTGTTTGAGTAGCTGCAATCACATTACCGAAAATCATACTTAAAATAGCTAAAACTTCTAAAATCGGTTGCCATCCAATTTGTAGAGATGGAAACACAATAGTTATTATGCGTGTAATAAGTGCCAAACCTGCAGCTTTGGAACCTACAGACAAAAAAGCAACGACGGGAGTAGGAGAGTTAGAGTAGGTACCGCAGAGGTCCTCTCATTCGGAACCGTGCATGCCCCTTCCAGGACACACGGCTTCTAGATAAGAGTATGAAAAAGAAGAACTTAATACAATTGAAACTAAATTTCTTTAGCTAGAAGTTCAATATAAATTTATACTCTTTCCCCCTCGAGTTAGTTTTTAATGTCACTATATAATGAATTGAACTTTTCGAGAGAACCTTCACTAGATATGTATGACAAATATTTGTAAACAAACATATTCTATCTAAATAAGATAATCAATTATCTAAATATTCTATCATAAACATCTGTGTTTCTTCGTTCCAGATAGACATAATTTATGGCTTTTGGGTGATCCCTCTTTAGCGAATGCTTTTCAAGCACACTCTCAACTTCAGAAGGACAGAAGTTAAACTAATAGCATTAAAAACAAACCAAGCTCAAAGGTTTTTATAATGTTATACGCCAGGGAACTAAGTCTTCGGTGATGCTACCCATAACCACTTATTTGCAATATACTTAATCTTTAGATTGAGTATTGCTTTTGACTTTGCTTTTTTCGAGTATATATATAAATTAAATCATATTTATACTTGAGTCATATTTTCAATTTGAGCATGAAATGACAGGACTTTTCATCCTGTATATCTATCTAGTTAAGCATTGTAAACAAAAATTATTCAGAATCGAACTTTGTATTCTTTTTTTGTCCAATGATTGTTTTTAAAAACAAACGAATCGCACTCCTTCATATACATCTGGTGTCCACTGATGGAATGGTACTGCAGACAATTTAAAACTAATTCCAACTAGAACGCAAATAAAGGCAATCCATATTGGAGAAGAATAAAATATATCACCAGTCATTTCTTGTAATAATTTAGGTAGTTGAATATTGCCTCCAGAAAGACCATAAAGCCATGAAAATCCATAAGCTAAAATAGAAGAGCTTGCACCGCCCATTAATAGATATTTCATCGCAGCTTCATTGGATCTTATATCTTTTTTAGAATATCCAGCTAACAAATAAGATGAAAGACTTAAAGTCTCTAGAGAGACAAACAAAATAATTAAATCATTAGCTCCACAAACAAACATGCCGCCTATGCTAGCTGTTAATAAGAATGTTAAAAATTCAGATAATGACATGCCTGTACGTTGAATATATTCTGTTGAAAGAGAAATACACAAAGCTGAAGATAGGGTAATAAGACAGCGAAATGCAATACTGAATTTGTCTACATGAAAACTACCTAAAAAACTAGTCACTGTAGGTTGATTCCATTGCCAACATAAAACTATAGTAGCTCCTAATAAACTCACTAATGCAATTCTAGAAAGCCATGCAGACTCTTTCAAAATTAAATCTACAATTAATATAACTACTAAAGAAAGAAGTAAAATACTTTCTGGAAGGATAGTAATTATATTTTGCAACCAAGATAATTCATTATTTACCATATAAGAATCTCCACTATTTTACTTCTAGATAGAAATCTAAAAGCAGATTTCTATCTAGAAGTAAATTCAATATTATATGAAAACTACATTATTATTTGTATAATGTCAAAAAAAAACTTCGTGACTATCGTATTATAGTCGAGTTTTTATCCAAATATTTAAAAAACAATAAGATCAAAATTCAGTTAACGTAAATGTGCAAAAGCCCTATTAGCTTCTGCCATACGATGAGTTTCTTCTCTTTTACGAACAGCATTACCTGTTTGTCTAGCAGCATCTAAAAGTTCATAACTCAATCTTAAAGCCATGCTACGGCCAGATCTTTTTCTTGCTGCATTCAGAATCCATCGAATAGCTAAAGCTTTGCCTTGAGTGGGTTTAATTTCTACTGGTACTTGATAAGTGGATCCACCTCTACGACGTGCTTTTACAGCTACATTAGGAGTTGCACGCCGTACTGCTTGACGCAATACAGAAAGTGGATTACTTTGAGTATTTTTTTTTATAATTTCCATGGCTTTATATAAAATTCTATAAGCCAAAAATCTTTTTCCATTTTTTAAAATTCTATTTACAAGCATGTTGACTAATCTATTTCGGTATACTGGATCAGCTTTAGATGGTCTTTTTTCAGTTGTGTTACGACGTGACATAAGATTATTTATATAAATATGATTGATAAAATATATATATTTTATTTAGGGCGTTTTGCTCCATATTTAGAACGTCCTTGATGGCGATCTTTCACTCCTACAGCATCTAAAGTTCCTCTTACAATATGATATCTAACACCTGGTAAATCTTTAACCCTTCCGCCTCTCACTAATACTACAGAATGTTCTTGTAAGTTATGACCAATTCCAGGAATATATGCAGTGACTTCAAAACCAGAAGTAAGACGAACCCTAGCTACTTTACGTAAGGCAGAGTTTGGTTTTTTAGGTGTAGTAGTGTTAAAGTTGACATATTAGTTATCTAAATGTCACTCTACAAAACCGTACATGAGATTTGACCTCATACGGCTCCTCGTGCTGTTGTTTTTATAACATTGATTCAAATATGAAAGTTTATTGGTTAAAGATATATCTATAATAATTAATTAAATATATTTGTAAATATGAAAATCAATTATTTTGTTTTTAAGTAATCACAGCAAAACAAATATGATTTTGAAAATGATACCAATATCGCCAACTTACCCATTTTTTTGTTTTTTTGTGATGCCTTCTAACTCCCCAATATCGTAAATATTTATTTAATACATAATTGAGGTAGAAGGAATTAGATCTAATTTTAGATAATGAAGTTTCTAAATACTTATTCCATAAGTTAATAATTTGATTGATTCCATAAATTAGCTGTTTTTGAATCACAGCTCTTTTACAGAAAATGTATTTTTTTAAATACAATAAATGTTGTTTATTTAATGATTGAATCTGATAATTACAAAAATATATTAATGGCTTAATGGCAAATATTGGTTGATTAACAAATTTTTTTTCAAAATTTCTTATACTTGTATATGATGAATACATCCTACTCTTTGTCTGACTTTTATTATATTCTTTTTTCTTAAAACATGTTTGTTTTTTTTTCTGAATATTATATGAAAAACAATCAAACCATTGTTGATTTATATTTTTATATAATAATAATAAGGATAAATCTATACTACTAATATATAATGCATCAGTTTTTATAACTGTAAATGGCTGAAAGCATAATAAATATTTATTAGCATAAACAACAAACTTATACTTATTTATGTGTTGTTGAATTTCTTCGTATAAAAAATACGAAATCCAATTTAAAAAATTAAATATCTGTCCACAAAGTAAACCTAAATTTAACAAACAATCTTTAACTGTAATTAAATTCAACGCAGTATCTGTATTTTTCAGACATTGTCTAAAAAAAAATTTAACTGTTTTATGTTGATTCGTAATATCTATCATTCTACTTAACATTAAATAACTTTGAAAAAATAATGATTGTATCTCTAATACAAAACCGTATTGTTTCTGATTATTTGTAAACAAATAATTTTTATATTGCTGTTCAAGAAAAATAATATGCCAATGAATTTCTAAAATGCTTTTAACTGTATTATCAGAACAAAATTGAAAAACTTTCATATTTAATTTATATTAGTTTTTATTTTTACAATTGAGTAAAATATTGTTTTCAAAGTTCATGTTTGGATCTTATATTTTTTTCTATTTTATCTATGTTTAAATAATAAATTTTGTGTTTTTCCTATTTATGAACTCCTTCAATTTGCACGGGTTAACGTTAGCTAATCCATACAGTTACGTAATTAATTGAATCCTTACAAAAAACTTTCGAGCTATATTTCTATTTATTGACATAATCATTTGGTACTTTTTAAACAAATTTGAAAATCAACAAGTGAAAAAATATTGAAATTTACAATTGATTATTCTAAAAGCTTTCAATATTTGGTGGTTTAGCACTAATATTTTATTTAAACAATCTGTCAATAAAATCCCCGGAATTCTTTTATAATTCCGAGAATAGGGATAATCAGAATTGAACTGATGACTCTCACCGTGTCAAAGTGATACTCTACCACTGAGTTATATCCCTTTTTTTAAAAAACCTTATAGAAAATAAAATTAGTTTTTAGCTCACTGGAAATGGGAAGATAACCTAAGGGTATAATAAATCAGTTGTACAGAAGGAAATCTTTAGGATAAACAAAAGATAATTGGGGAAAAACTCATTCTATCTGCTAGAAAGAAAGGAGGATCGTTAATAGAGAGAGTTAAAAACTATTAAAAACACCCTATTCAATGTTAAAATATAAATACTTCACATGATCAAGGTTCATATACCATGTAATATTATTATTCAAATAAACAAAGAAAAATTACTCAAATCAAAAGAGAGTGAAGCGAAAGAAGCCAATTAGCCTAATAAATTTAAATGTTATTATTCTTACTCTGTAGGTTTATCAGTTGGAACTTCTTAATCTAGTTCATCTAATAAGTTACTCATACAGAGTTTGTTCATGTTAAAAGATTAACATTTAATAAGTGAGTATTAAGATTGTTGATTTTTCTAACTAAGTTAATATATATTGGTTGGAAAGCTGTATGGCGTATAATTGCAAAGTAATTGGTTCCAGTTAGACTACTGACTTCACTCTAATATACTCTTCAACAAATATTTTAAATACATCACTGTTTATACAATATATTGATTATAAAACTCAACATCAACTTTATAAACACAAGTTAAGTGTTTATATCTAATATATTATATTAAAACTTTGTGTTAGAAAATACAAATAGAAACAGTTATTTATATTTCCAATAATTAATCGCCCCAGGTAGGACTTGAACCTACGACCAATCGGTTAACAGCCGACCGCTCTACCACTGAGCTACTAAGGCTAATTATATATATATTGTACAATAAGTATAATTCTTATTATAAGAAGATGACAAGTCATAAAAATCAACAGAAGTTGAAAAAATTTTTCAAATTCAAGGTATACACTCAAAAAACGTATAAGTATAATGAACATATTCGATTTACTTAATTTATTTTTAAAAAGTACAAAATTTTTGACATTTTATTTGTTGCGTAGCCTAAATTGCTTTATTAATTTAGAAAACAATATTTTCAAGACATCCTTCGATACTAGCTATATTAAATACATAAAGCTTTATTTCTATCCTATAATGTAGATGTATTTTATATTTTTTTATATGATGAGAAACATATTTATTACCATCCAAATGTTTGATGGTTTATATATGTTTGCTTATAAAATTTGATATCCACTTACTAACTATATTATAAATAAAGTTAGTTTTATTAATATTAAAATGAATTAAAAATAACTGTTGAAACCTTGCTCATATTGAGCAATATTTGGTCCTATTTATTATCTTTCATCTTTGTTTTTATCTCTAAAACGGATTTGATATGTAAATATAAAGAAAACAAATCATTTGTTACTATTTTTTTTAAAAAAAACGGTATATAATTTGTATTTAGTAGCCCCTTTAACTCAGTGGTAGAGTGCCGCCATGGTAAGGCGTAAGTCATCGGTTCAAATCCGATAAGGGGCTTAACGTTTTTTATAAAATTTATTTCAATAATGCCTACTATTGGACTTGAACCAATGACCTTCGCCGTATGAAAGCGACACTCTAACCACTGAGTTAAGTAGGCCCACCTGGGAATATTATTAGTATACAATTTATTATTTATATAGAACAATATGTTCAAGTAATTTTTTTAAAAAAAATATATATTTTTATATGTATTATATTTGACATGCTATGTATATTTCCATATAATATATATGGGGCTATAGCTCAGCGGTAGAGCACCTCGTTTACACCGAAATTGTCTACGGTTCAAATCCGTATAGCCCCATGGTTTCTTTCTCGGACTATAGTGTGATCTAAGAAAGAAACTGTAGGAAAGATATGTTAAAATTAAAACGGACTATAGTATTAGTACTTTTTTCAGGAAATAAAAAAATACGTACTTAAACTTAAATGTACCGAATTCAATTAGCAGTTTTATATTTTTATTATGTTATATGTATACACTCTTAAATTATGAATATTTTTGGTTTTTTTTAGTAATAGCTATTTTAGTACCTATTCTCGCGGTCACTATATCTAGTTTAGTTGCTCCTTCTGGTAGTAAGACGCCGGAAAAAGTTACTACTTATGAATCAGGTATAGAACCGATTGGAGAATCTTGGATACAATTTCAAATTCGATATTACATGTTTGCGCTAGTTTTTGTTGTGTTTGATGTAGAAACTGTATTTTTTTATCCTTGGGCTATGATTTTCAACCAGTTAGGGGTCATAGCATTTATTGAAGCTTTAATATTTTTACTGATTCTCATTATTGGCTTAGTCTATGCATGGCGCAAGGGAGCATTAGAATGGTCATAAATAATAAAAATTTAGATAATTATATGGAAAGAAAAACATCAAAGCATTTATCAAATTTGGCAGGATCCGCTTCTATTAACTCAAATATATCTGATTCAGTTATTCTTACAACCTTTCATGACTTTTCTAATTGGGTTAGGTTATCGAGTCTATGGCCATTACTGTATGGTACAAGTTGTTGTTTTATTGAATTTGCTTCACTTCTAGGTTCTCGCTTTGATTTTGATCGTTATGGATTAGTACCTAGATCTAGCCCTAGACAAGCTGATTTGATTATTACTGCAGGTACTGTGACTATGAAAATGGCACCTTCTTTAGTTAGATTATACGAACAAATGCCGGAACCCAAATATGTTATAGCTATGGGGGCTTGTACAATAACCGGTGGAATGTTTAGTACTGATTCTTATACTACTGTAAGAGGTGTAGATAAGTTAATTCCAGTAGATGTATATCTACCAGGTTGCCCACCTAAACCAGAATCTATTATAGATGCGGTGATTAAGCTTCGTAAAAAAGTAGCTCAGGAAAGCGCAGAGGATAAAAAAAATATAATAAAAATACAACGTTGTTTTAGTATACAACATAATCTGGAACTAGTTGGACCTGTTCTTAATGGAACTTATGAAAGTAAAATACTTCGTCAAGTTTCTGATATAGAATTGGATAATTATATGTATAAAGCTATGTCTGAGGCCAATTCTTCCGAAACTTTCCAGTCTTTTGATATAAGAGAATCAATAGACCTGACAACAGTACCTAAATAGCTTATCTATCATTTTTGAAAATGAGGTTTAATATGACAAATTCCTACTTAAATACTTCTTCTCAAATGCAAGGTCGATTATCTATTTGGCTAACAACTAATAATTTGCCTCACAGACCTCTAGGTTTTGATTATCAAGGGGTAGAGATAGTCGAAGTAAAACCTGAAGATTGGCCTTCAGTCGCAGTATCTTTGTATGTATACGGAATGAATTATTTACGTTCTCAATGCGCTTATGATGTAGAACCTGGGGGGGCATTAGCTAGTGTGTATCATCTTACAAAAGTACAAGATGGTGCAGATCAACCCGAAGAAGTTTGTGTCAAGATATTTGTCTCTAGAGAAAAACCTAATATACCTTCTATTTTTTGGGTTTGGAAAAGTGCAGATTTACAAGAAAGAGAATCTTATGATATGCTAGGTATTATATATGATAACCATCCTTATTTAAAAAGAATTTTGATGCCCGAAACTTGGCTTGGATGGCCGCTTAGAAAAGATTATATAACTCCTGATTTTTACGAATTGCAAGATGCATATTAAATATTTTTATGTACTCTTTTGGAGAGTTTTGATAAATTTAAATCAGTCAAGGAAATATCTGTCTAATGATACTTTATATAAATAACTCCTTTAGATATTTAGCATCTTATGTTCCTGGGGAGCATTCTACATAACAAAGAGAGTTGTCTAGGAGTAATTAATAAAATTTTTAATCCAGTGTTTAAATTAGTTTAGATATTGATTTAGTATCTATTTTGTGTATTTGGAAAAATTCTTTCTTTATATATTAAAAATAGGAGAGATCAGAAAACGCTTAGTTTAAATAATCTCATAAAAATCGCGGATAAAATTATGTTTTTTTATACTTTTTAAAAAACATGCACAAAAATGTGTTTGAGTTAAACATATAAAATGTGGACTTGAAGTCGTGAACTAAATGAAAAATCTGATATAAACAAATAAGTATAATATATTTATATAAATTTTTTCAAAAATCGAAAGTTTTGAATTTAATAGAACAAATGTATGATAAAAATAAAAAGATAAGTATTTGTTTTATTTTGGTTTATAAGCTAGTAAGAATATGAACTGATAGTATAATTATTTTTTTCCTTAGTAAGTACAGAAATAGTAAAAAGTATGTATATACTTACTAAAATATCAGATTAGATAAAAAATATTTGTTCCATAACCAATATAATACTAGTTATGGAACAAATATTTTTTGTCTAATAATCAATATAAGAGAAAAAAGCAGTAAAAGTATTTGGATCTAAAACAGCTGTTTGTGCAAGCATTTTACGATTTATATATATTTTTGCTTTGTATAATTTATGGATAAATTGGCTATAAGATATGCCTTGTTGACGAGCTGCAGCATTTATACGAGTGATCCATAATTTTCTAAAATCTCTTTTGCGTCTATTACGGTCCCTGTTAGCATATACAAGAGATTTGATAGCTTGTTGATTACTAGGCCGAAAACAATTTGAATGAGATCCTTGAAATCCTGATGCAAGTATAAGAGTTTTTTTTCGACGCTTTTTAGCTACATATCCACGTTTTACTCTAGTCATATTTGATGATACCTTCCTTTGGTTTCAAACAATTTAATGTGTAAAAAATATTTGAATATGTCTTTCTATCTAATGTAGTGTTGTAGGATTTTAATGGCATTGCTTCTTTAACCTTCCTAACTATGAACGTTTCGAAAACGGTAATTTCTCAACACTGTCTTATATTTATATAACAATCTGTTTTATATTGTGGGACAGATATTTTCTACAGGGATTTGACCTGAGATTGAGAAAATTCATAGATTACTTCGTTCCCATGTTTTGTGAAAAACGGTAAGATTCCTTCTATACATCTATAGCTTTCTTTATTGTTGGGCTTTGCAAAATAATATGAATGTGTTTTAACTTGTGTATTTAATTAAAACTCTAGCTATACTGCAAATCATTTATTCAAGTACAAGCTGATTCTTGTTTCAATGACTTGTTAACTGATAATGATGTTTTATTGTAAAGGTTCGTTGTGTAACTAAACTTAAAAGTCCGTTTTATTTTGAATTAATATACAAAGAATATATATATATTTTCTTTCTCGCTTCACGGATTGATGACCATTCGCTACCGTGGAAAAATGTATTCTATCTTACATTAAGATGACTAGATTGATATTTAGTCCAAACATGAGTTGTATCTTTTATTCTTCATAGATACCAGATTGAATCTCTAAGTTCTATCATATGTAGGTTCTGCTGTAATTCCGATCCTCATGGGATTTAATTTTCAATCTGAACGAATCGCACATACACTCTAGTACATACTCCTCTTCGTTGAGGACAGCTTCGAAGGGCAGGAGATTTAGTTTTATTCTCTGCGGGTTGTCTGATATTTCTGATAAGTTGCTGAATAGTAGGCATTTTTTTATACACAGAATATTATAGTTAAGATAAATCATAACCACTTAAACATATTTTTATACTAATTTAGTATTCAAGAAAAAACAAAGCTATCAACTTTCTGAGACATTAGTCTCTGAATTAGACCCGCCATCTGCTGCAACCAAATCTACAATTCCATATGCTTTTGCTTCTTGAGCAGACATAAAAATATCTCTTTCTATATCTTCAGAGATTACCCACATAGGTTTACCAGTTCTTTGAACATACACTCTAGTAATACAATCTCGGAGTTTAAGAACTTCTTCCGCTTCCATCATACATTCACCGGCTTGTCCATCATAATAAGAACTAGCAGGCTGGTGAATCATAACTCTAGCATGAGGTAATGCTATACGTTTAGTAATTTCTCCTCCGGTTAAAATAAAAGAACCCATAGATGCAGCTAATCCCATACAAATTGTATGAACATCTGGCACTACAAATTGCATAGCATCATATACAGATATGCCCGCTAATACAGCTCCACCAGGAGAATTGATGTACATATACATATCTTTTGTTTCATCTTCTCCATTTAAATACATCATAATGCCAACCAATTGATTTGCAATTTCATCATCTACATTTTGACCTAAAAACAGTAATCTTTCTCTATAAAGTCGATTGACTGGACAAGATTAATATTCTCTTCTTCCCCAAGAACCGTATCAGCATTTTTTAATGCCTACGGCTCAGACATCTAAAGGCAGTATAGTCATACTATATACTGTCAAAGTAAAAGTAACTTAAATTATATAAAGGTCACTTTGTTTTTGATGCCAGATGCTCGATTTTGTATTCATGTTTTTGAAAAAACTTATCAAGCTATCATATTAATATATATGATTTGTTCATGCTCTTTACATATTTGAACAAATCTATCACATATCCCTTGTTCATGTATGTTTTTAACTTGTCATTAGGTTCATACTCTACTTAAGAGGGTTAAGTAAATTAGATCTGTACGTATAGAACAAATCTAAAAGCCACTAAATTTTTCCATTTTTTTCTACATTAGATCCTAAAGGAGCGTGTTAAAAGGTCTATTGTGTGGAAAGCCTAAATAGTATGTTTCGTTATGATAACCATAGATCACTTTGTAGCTTTGAATTAGCTATAAGTTTTACACTATAAAAAAACCTTTTTGTTTTTTCAGTAAAACTCAAATATTGTTCTTTAACAATAAAGCCCTTCAGAGGCATAATTTCATATACATTCTTCAAGTCATATTATACGTCGATCCAAACTGATTCTTCCTCACCAGGAAGTCTAAAAGGAACTTTTGGAACACCAATAGGCATAATGTTATATTTATATTTAAAAAACCTTCTCTCTAACAGCATATTTCTACTTTTATTATAACCTACATATCGAATTTTTAGTAGATGTTAAATGAATAATGAACTATTTAGTAAAATATCTATTTATAATAAAAATGAAACCGGAACATATATACAATCATATTATAGTATAGAAACCATATACTCTTTTTAGAAAGATAAAGTATTTTGGTATTCTCAACATCATTTGTATATTATTGTTACTTGCAAAATAAGCATACTCAATTTGGAGTTTTTTTTGTACTGTTGTGATTATAATAAAGAGATGCTACAATTAAATTATACAAATAAATATAAACTTTAGAGTTATTTGTATAATTCTATTTGCTAAACGAAGATTTCGGATATTTGATGTAAAAACTGTGGGATGCAAATAAACAGAAAGTCTTCTATTTATTTTTTACTAAAAAAACAGTGTCACAAAGTGTTTACTTATAATTGAGAGAGGTTACCTATGGGTCTGCCTTGGTATCGTGTACATACAGTTGTTTTAAACGATCCTGGTCGTTTGATTGCAGTGCATATTATGCATACTGCTTTAGTTTCAGGTTGGGCTGGTTCAATGGCTCTTTACGAGTTAGCAGTTTTTGATCCATCAGATCCAGTACTTGATCCAATGTGGAGACAAGGCATGTTTGTAATTCCTTTTATGACTCGTTTAGGAATTACTAAATCTTGGGGGGGATGGAGTATTACAGGAGAAACAATTAGTAATGCAGGTATTTGGAGTTATGAAGGTGTAGCAGCAGTACATATTGTACTTTCAGGCTTATTATTCTTGGCAGCTATTTGGCACTGGGTTTATTGGGATTTAGAATTATTTCGTGATGAACGTACAGGCAAACCTTCTTTAGATCTTCCTAAGATTTTTGGAATTCATTTGTTTTTGTCTGGAGTACTTTGCTTTGGATTTGGTGCATTTCATGTAACAGGTTTATTTGGTCCTGGTATTTGGGTTTCAGATCCATATGGTTTAACTGGCAGAGTACAACCAGTATCTCCTGCTTGGGGAGCAGAAGGATTTGATCCTTTTAATCCAGGTGGAATTGCTTCACATCATATAGCAGCTGGTATTCTAGGCATTCTAGCTGGTTTATTCCATTTAAGTGTTCGACCACCTCAACGTCTTTATAAAGGGTTACGTATGGGGAATGTAGAAACTGTATTATCTAGTAGTATAGCAGCAGTTTTCTTTGCTGCTTTTGTTGTATCTGGCACAATGTGGTATGGTAGTGCAGCTACTCCTATAGAACTATTTGGTCCAACTCGATATCAATGGGATCAAGGATATTTCCAACAAGAAATTGATCGTCGAATTCGTGTAAGTACCACTGAAGGTTTAAGTTTATCAGAAGCATGGTCAAAAATTCCTGAAAAATTAGCTTTTTATGATTATATAGGAAATAATCCAGCTAAAGGAGGTTTATTCCGTGCAGGTGCTATGGATAATGGGGATGGTATTGCAGTAGGTTGGCTTGGTCACGCAGTTTTTAAAGACAAAGCAGGTAATGAATTATTTGTACGTCGTATGCCTACTTTCTTCGAAACTTTTCCTGTTGTTCTGGTAGATGAAGAGGGAGTGGTAAGAGCTGACGTACCTTTCCGTAGAGCCGAATCTAAATATAGTATCGAACAGGTAGGTGTAAGTGTAGAGTTTTATGGTGGAGAATTGGATGGTGTTAGCTTTAGTGATCCTGCTACTGTAAAAAAATACGCTAGACGTGCTCAGTTAGGTGAGATTTTCGAATTTGATCGTGCTACTTTAAAATCTGATGGTGTTTTCCGTAGTAGCCCAAGAGGATGGTTCACATTTGGACACGCAAATCTTGCTTTACTATTTTACTTTGGTCATATTTGGCATGGAGCTAGAACCTTATTTAGAGATGTATTCTCTGGAATTGATCCTGATTTAGACGCACAAGTAGAATTTGGAGCATTCCAAAAACTGGGAGATCCAACAACAAAAAGACAAGTTGTTTAATTGGTTTTTCTATTTCTATGATATAGTTTGAGTTTTTTATAAAAAGTTGCAAACTTTATATCAATAACTAATTTTTTATTGTTCTTCTAAAAGGTTTTAAGGTTATTAAAGTACGAAAGTTATGTTTTAACATTTTATTAAAAGCACATGGAAGCCTTAGTCTATACTTTTTTGTTAGTAGGTACCCTTGGCATTATCTTTTTTGCCATCTTTTTCCGAGAACCACCTAAAGTACCTGTAAAGGAAAAAAGATAAATTGAAATACTATTATGGTATTTTAGTTTTCTAAAATCATTTGAAAGCAGTATTTTGGGGATGATGAAAATGCCTCTGGCTTTTAAAAAGCCAGAGGCATTTTTCTAAATATTAATCTTCGTGTTCCTCAAAAGGATCTCGAAGTTCTTTTGAAGGCTGTCCAAAAGCAGTATAAAGGGCATAACCAGTAAAGCTGACAAGTAGGCCAGACAAGAATATAACCACCAAGGTTGCTGTTTCCATTGTTTAAATGATTTTTAAATAAGTATGTAAATATTTAGTGTGACGTACTTTCTTAAAAAAGAGCGTACGTTTTACGTTTTGTCACGCTCCTTTTTAAGCGTGACAACAATATGATAGTATAGAGAGTCAACAAATCTCAACAAATAAAGTGATAACATATATTTATGGCTACACAAATCATTGATGATACTCCTAAAACAAAAGGAAGACGTACTGCTGTTGGTGATATATTAAAACCACTTAATTCTGAGTATGGTAAGGTAGCTCCTGGATGGGGAACCACAGTACTAATGGGTGTGTTTATAGGATTATTTGCAGTTTTTCTAGTAATTATTTTAGAATTATATAATGCTTCAGTTATTTTAGATGGTATTCCTGTTACCTGGCAGTAAGTTTTTTTGAAGTTATAAATTTAAATTAACGTTAATTTAGTTAAGAAATACAAGCTAATTATCTAATTAGTTTGTATTTCTTAACTAAATATTATGTTTTTTGTTAAAATATTGATTATATTAATAATAATAAAAGATTTTGGTATCGTCAAACAATATTTTAGAATATTAACCAAAAAGAATTTGTCTTGAATTTCACTATTTTTATGTTTTTGTTGGAAGTTCAATTGCGTACTTTATTGATATTTAAAATGTCTGTATTATGGGTGTGCGATTTATGAAATCATGTTAGTAATATGCTCCTTGACGCATTACCTTAATATAAAAAGGTATTCTTCATTCACTAGTTTTTTCTATACAAAAAATTAAAGCGTGAATTATTATTAAACATTTAGAAATAAAACTATGGTCAATGACATAATAATTAAATCTAACTCAAATTATATAAGCTTCAAAAATAGACACTTTTCTAGTTTGATTAAGCAATAACATCTCGAAAGAAAGAACATATCATGATTGGCATAAATATTTTTTTTCTATGATTTGTTATAAATCCTCACAATATTTTATAGAGAAGCAGATCTTTTGTGACTAATTCAAAACACTCACACCTGAAGAGTGTTTCAAATATTAATAAAATGTCATTGAAGTGTCATCAGAGACCTAAAGTTTTACTGGGTACTAACTATTGTTATTTTCATTAATATTCAATAGAGCTTGATGTACGCTTTTAAAAGAATGTTACAACGTAAAACATATAAATGTTTTATATTATTTATTGAGTATAAGATAATTCAGCAAGATTTTTTATCTAACTTGAATTTTAGGTGATAAAGTATATGAATATCACTTAAGCCGTATGTCCTGCAAGGGACATGTTCGGTTTGAAGAGGAGATATTATTTCAATATCTATCTCAATAGAGTTTACGATTGGTTTGATGAACGTCTTGAAATTCAGGCAATTGCCGATGATATTTCAACCAAATATGTGCCACCTCATGTGAATATCTTTTATTGCTTAGGAGGCATTACTTTTACTTGTTTTCTTATCCAAGTAGCTACTGGGTTTGCTATGACTTTTTATTATCGTCCAACTGTTACCGAAGCTTTTGCTTCTGTTCAATATATTATGACAGAGGTAAATTTTGGTTGGTTAGTACGATCAGCTCATAGATGGTCAGCTAGTATGATGGTTTTAATGATGATTTTACATATATTTCGTGTTTATCTAACTGGAGGGTTTAAAAAGCCTCGTGAACTTACTTGGGTAACCGGAGTTATTTTAGCAGTATTAACTGTTTCTTTTGGCGTAACTGGTTATTCATTACCTTGGGACCAAGTAGGCTATTGGGCTGTTAAGATTGTTACTGGAGTTCCTGATGCTATCCCTGTAATAGGTGCTCCTTTAGTAGAATTACTACGTGGAAGTGTAAGTGTAGGTCAGTCTACTTTAACTCGTTTTTATAGTTTACATACTTTCGTATTACCGCTTTTAACAGCAGTATTTATGTTAATGCATTTTCTGATGATTAGAAAACAGGGTATTTCTGGTCCTTTATAAACTATTTACAATAATAAATATATAATTTTATAAATGATAAAAAAATTTGAGCTTTATTGACATAGATGACTATAGAATATCTGTATCATTTATGATATTACCATGTTTTTCCACCAATATTTGGAATATGCATATAACATGGATATATTTGTTTTTCAAAAAAAGAGGTGTTTAGATTATGGGAGTAACAAAAAAACCTGATTTAACAGATCCTGTATTACGAGCTAAACTAGCTAAAGGTATGGGCCATAGTTCCTATGGCGAACCTGCTTGGCCTAACGATCTTTTATATATGTTCCCTGTTGTAATTCTGGGTACTGTTGCTTGTGTTGTTGGATTGGCTGTTTTGGAACCTTCACTGATCGGAGAACCTGCAAATCCTTTTGCTACTCCTCTAGAAATATTACCAGAATGGTATTTTTTCCCTGTGTTTCAAATTTTACGTACAGTACCTAATAAACTATTAGGAGTATTATTAATGGCAGCTGTACCAGCAGGTTTGTTAACAGTTCCATTTATTGAAAATGTAAACAAATTTCAAAATCCATTTCGTCGTCCAGTAGCTACTAGTATATTCTTACTTGGAACTTTTGTGGCTATATGGCTAGGTATTGGAGCTGCCTTACCTATTGATGAATCTTTAACTTTGGGCTTGTTTTAAAACTTTGTTGTCTTGGTTAGAGCAAAATTATGATACTATTAAAATAATAAATTAGTTTTGGCACCAGATTGCAATTATATTCTCGTACTTTAATTGAAAAGTATAAACAGAATGTTATACACTCTTGTTATTAGAGTGTATAACATTCTCTGTTTATTACATTCTGTTTATACTTTTCAATTTGTTCTGAGTTTGTATTTGTTCTAACTCAGATATACATTCATTATATAGGTAAAATATATAAAATATATATTATTAATAGCATCCATGGCTGAGCGGTTAAAGCACCCAACTCATAATTGGGCATTTCGCAGGTTCGAGTCCTGCTGGATGCAACACATTGAAATACTTTTTTTAAAAAACACATAATATCTATGTTTTAAATTCAAACTTACTAAACACTTTTAATCACTAGACTAGATTATTTATTATGATTATAATCATGATGCTAAAGTCATTGGTATATTTTGGAAATATTGAATAACTTATATAAATTGAGTATAAAACAATGTTAAATATTTTTAAAAAAGAGAAAAATACGTTGAATTACAAGGCTTAAATAGCTTGAATCTAGTTGATTTGATCCGATTTGATTAAAAGGTACTCTCTTTTAAGAGTGTATCTAAATGTAAGTTTTAATTGGCAAATATTATTTTATAATAATTATGATTGATAAAATTAAATATCCTATTAATAGCGCTAAACAAGAGCGTATTTTGAAAAACAGACAATATATTTTTGATGTAGATTTAAAAGCAACAAAAACAGAAATAAAACGTTGGGTTGAAGGGTATTTTGGAGTAAAAGTGATTGGCATGAATAGCCATCGACCTCCACGTAAAATGAAGCGTATGGGTATTGCTGTAGGATATCCAGTTCGATATAAACGTATGATTATTACTGTAAAACCAGGTGATTCTATTTTATCTTAATATCAACACCTTTTTTTTATTTTATTAATTTATTATATACAGGATTCTCATGGCTATTCGTTCTTATAGAGCTTACACACCTGGAACAAGAAACAGGTCAGTATCTAAATTTGATGAAATTATTAAAATTAAACCTGAACGTAGTTTAACATCAGGTTCTTTTCGAAAATGTAAAGGACGTAATAATCGTGGTATTATTACTAGCCGCCATAGAGGTGGTGGTCATAAGCAATTATATCGACTTATTGACTTTAGACGTGATAAACAGGGTATTGCAGGTAAAGTTATAACAATTGAATACGATCCTAATAGAAATGCAAGAATTTGTTTAACTTCTTATACTGATGGAGATAAAAGATATATTCTTCATCCTCGAGGAATTCAAATTGGAGATGAAATTATTTCTAGTTCAGATGCTCCCATTCTTCCAGGTAATGCATTACCAATAACCAATATGCCTTTAGGAACATTGATCCATAATGTAGAACTTCAACCTGGGAAAGGAGGACAAGTAGCAAGAGCAGCTGGTAGCGTAGCTCAGATTATAGCAAAAGAAGGAAAATTAGCTACACTGAGGTTACCTTCTGGAGAAGTACGTCTAGTTCCACAAAATTGTTTAGCTACAGTAGGTCAAGTGGGTAATGTAGACGCCAATAATCAAAGTATGGGTAAAGCTGGATCAAAACGCTGGTTGGGCAGACGCCCCAAAGTAAGAGGTGTAGTTATGAATGCAGCTGATCATCCTCATGGTGGTGGTGAAGGTAAAGCTCCGATTGGTCGAAAAAGACCATTAACTCCTTGGGGACGTCCAACACTAGGTAGAAGAAGTCGTCCACGACATAAGTACAGCGAAGCTTTAATTCTTCGTCGTCGTAAACATGCATAATCATATATTTAAAATAAAACAAGTATATCTTTCCCCAAAGGGGGCATAATATAAAGAATATTCGTGAATTAGAGGATATTTCACAATGGCACGTTCACTCAAAAAAGGTCCTTTTGTTGCAGACCATTTGTTAAGAAAAATCGAAAACTTAAATGCTCAAGGAGAAAAAAAAGTAATTGTTACTTGGTCTCGTGCTTCTACTATTGTGCCTGGTATGATTGGTCATACTATTGCTGTCCATAATGGGAAAGAACATTTACCAATTTATATAACAGATTTAATGGTAGGACATAAATTAGGTGAATTTGCGCCTACTCGTACATTCCGAGGCCATGTCAAAAGTGATAAAAAATCAAGACGTTAAAATTTTTTTATTCTCCAAATTGATGCTTATTTTATACATTAGGAGATATATATGACTGAAATCAGTACTTCAAAAATGGAAGCTCGAGCCTTTGCAAAAGGAATTCGTATGTCACCATACAAAATACGGAAAGTGATCAATCAAATTCGTGGTCTTTCATATGAAGAAGCCGTGAATCTTTTAGGACTAATGCCCTATAGAGCATGTTCTCCTGTTTTTCAAGTTGTTCATTCTGCTGTTGCTAATGCAAATCATAATTTAAATTTAAGTAAAGCTAGCTTATATATAAGTGAAGCCAAAGTAGATAAAGGACCCGTCTTAAAAAGATTTCGTCCGAGAGCGCAAGGCCGTGGATATCCAATACGTAAGCCTAGCTCTTCCATTACCATTATAGTTAAGCCGATGGTAAATGATTTATAAATAAAAAGAAGGCTAATTTAATAAAAAAATAGTATATGGGACAAAAAATTCATCCAGTTGGTTTTCGTCTTGGTGTCACTCATGATCATTGGTCTAATTGGTTTATAAAACCTCAACGATACTCTGAACTCTTACAAGAGGATGAGAGAATACGTGATTGTATAAAACAATGCGTGCGAGAATCTATACGTACTTCTTTTAGTTGTGGAGGAATTACTCGTGTAAAAATTCAACGTAGAATGGACTCTACTAAAGTAGAGATATATACAGGTTTTCCAGCTCTTTGGGTTACACGACGACGAATATTTGAACAATTAAGACAAAACATACAAAAAACATTAAATCGTATCAATTGGTTAACTGAATGGGCCCACAATCTTGATTCTGTTAAAGATACTACATCCTTAGACAATAACATTGATCAAATGGGTTTAGACAATCGGAAATTTGTTTTAACTTTAGAAGAAGTTCAAAACCCTTATGCAGAAGCAACTATTTTGGCAGAATATATTGCCTTACAATTGGAAAATCGAGTTGCTTTTAGAAAAATTATGAAAAAAGCAATTGACCTTGCATTAAAAATAAAAAGTGTAAAAGGTATTAAAGTGCAAATTGCAGGAAGACTTAATGGAGCTGAAATCGCTCGTACGGAATGGGCTCGTGAAGGTCGTGTACCCTTACAAACTTTAAGAGCACGAATCGATTATTGTGAATATCGTGCCAATACCATATATGGTGTTTTAGGAATCAAAGTTTGGGTTTTCCAAGAATCATAAAATACAACAAGAAGTTTTTTTATTTTTTGATTAGAACGTATTCAAAGAACAAGAAAACATCGGGTTAGCTCCTGAATTGAGTATTTAAACAATTTTTTGACATATTGGAAAAAAAAGATATAAAATGTTTTTTATTCCAATATATTTAATTTTATGTAAAAAATTTATGCTGCTATGCTTAGTGTGCGACTCGTTAAGATTCATTACTGTTGTTTATATTTTTATGATTAAACATAACATATTCTGGACAGTATTAATCTAGTTCCTAAAAACCGGAACTTAACTCATGGATTAATTTTGATATTTTCAAATAGTAAAAACAAACACTCTTAATATTCTTCCGATTTTTCAAATTTGATTAGTCAAGCGGAAGAGAAATTGTAGCAGTCAATAGAAAATTTCTATCCTGCTTTTCTACAGCGCATGGTCATTAATTGTTACAACTTTTAATACGTGGTGGATAGTAATAAGCAGCGAATACCATAGACTATATAATAGTACATTTATTATAATGTTCACCTACTAAGCTTGAATCTGGTTATGACTAAATAATAAGAACTGTTGTTATATCAAGCTTTACCACAATAAAAGGACCTAACCGCATATTCATGTCCATGATAACGATGAAACCTCTTAATCCTTGATATCTATTAAGATAATGGTTTTAATTCATTAAGAGGGAGGATAGCGAAATAAGCCTGATAGTTGTTTTAAATATAAATTTAAAATATCAAGTAGAGCAAACATTCGCACGTGACAGTATGTATTTTATTGAAACTTAAAATTTATACATTATTTTTAAATATATAAATTTTCTAGTGGGTTACAAATCAAAATTAGCATATCACGAGGAGCCGGATGTCCTGAAAGGGACATGTTTGGTTTTGTAATAGAGATGGAAAGTAAAAACATCGACTATATCCCTAGAAGAACAAAATATCGTAAACAACATAGAGGAAGAATGAAAGGTATTTCTACACGAGGCAATCGTATTTGTTTTGGCAGATTTGGCCTTCAAGCGCTTGAACCATCTTGGATAACATCCAGACAAATTGAATCAGGAAGACGTGCTATTACTAGATGTGCACGTCGAGGAGGCAAATTATGGATTAGAATTTTTCCAGATAAGCCAATTACAATGCGCCCTGCAGAGACACGAATGGGATCTGGTAAAGGATCTCCAGAATTTTGGGTTGCAGTCGTTAAACCAGGTAGAATTATTTATGAAATGAGTGGAGTCTCGGAAGCTGTTGCTCGCTCTGCTATGAGAATAGCAGCTTATAAAATGCCAATAAAAACGCAGTTTTTAGTGGTATCACCTCTTCCAAAGTAAAATTTATGTTTTCATAAATTTTTAGTTTTCAAATCAAACAATTTATATCCAAATAACTGATTCATATCATACAAAACATTCAAGAAGTGTTTTGTATGGTATGAATCATATGAATTTAACCATCAATATTAATGGTATCTTATTCTCTAAAGATAATTAATTCGTATATATAATATCATTTTTTCAAATTTCAATCATATAATATATTCTGATTTAAATTTATATTTCTATTAACTTTCTATTTTAATACGTTCTTTAAAAAGAGTACGTTTTAATCAGGATAAATAGAATCAATTATTACAAAGTAGGGAGATTTTTCTTATGATTCAACCTCAATCTTATTTAAATGTAGCAGATAATAGTGGAGCTCGCAGATTAATGTGTATTCGTGTTTTAGGATCTGGTAATCATAAATATGCTCATATTGGTGATGTGATTATTGCAGTTGTAAAAGAAGCTGTACCAAATATGCCTTTAAAAAAATCTGAGGTCGTAAGAGCGGTTATAGTAAGAACTTGCCAAAATTTGAAACGAAATAATGGGATGATCCTTCGTTTTGACGACAATGCAGCAGTAGTAGTAAATCAAGAAGGGAATCCAAGAGGGACTCGAGTATTTGGTCCAGTAGCTCGTGAATTGAGAGAATATAATTTTACTAAAATAGTATCTCTTGCTCCAGAAGTTTTATAGAAAAAATTCTCTCAATCATGCTTATTTTTTTGATTTATATTTCTAAATAAATATTTAGAATACTTATCTTTTCTATTTATTTAGTCTTTAACTATTCACAAAATGAATTTAGTCAAATAAATTTCAAAATATTTTTTATAAAAGGAGTTCTCGTGGGAAACGATACTATCGGTAACATGATTACATGTATACGTAATGCCAATGAAAGTAAAACCAAAACCGTAGAAGTTTTAGCTACTAGAAGTACTCGTAGTATTGCTAAAATTTTGTTAGAGGAAGGTTTTGTAGAAGGATTCAGAGAACGACAAGAAGGCATTAAACGTTTATTAGTATTAACTTTAAGATATCAGGGACGCAAACGTAAACCTTATATCACAACGTTACGTCGAATTAGTAAGCCAGGATTAAGAGTATATTCGAATCATCAAGAAATTCCTAAAGTTTTGGGAGGTATGGGTATTGTTATTTTATCTACGCCTCAAGGTATTATGATTGATCGAGAAGCACGTCAAAAACAAGTTGGAGGAGAAATATTATGCTATATTTGGTAAATAATTTTGTTTTACGATAGATTAATACCCTGAAACCTCTCAAATACATTGTATGTTATCAATAAAATAGTGTATTTAAAACATATAAAATAAATTTAAGTTATAAGTACCGCTAGAATAATTTTTCAATAAAATTATATATCAAATTTTAAAACAATGAAGTCAACAGATGAGGAAACAGAATTTAATCGAAATGGAAGGTGTAGTTAAAGAATCTCTTCCAAATGCTATGTTTCGCGTATATTTAGATAATGGATGTCAAGTTTTAGCTCATATATCGGGGAAAATCCGACGTAATTATATCCGTATTTTATTAGGAGATAAAGTAAAGGTAGAATTAAGTCCATATGATTTAACAAAGGGACGTATTACCTATAGATTACGAACTAAAACTCCTAATACATAACTTATTTGTTGTTATAATATCACATTTATTTAAATCCTGTATTGCAAGCATGAAATGATTTAATCATAATTTTTTATATAATATTATTATATACATAAATACATATCTATCGATATTAAATATATTAATTATAAAAAAATACTAATTTAATTTTTATAAACCAGGTACAAAATATGAAAGTAAGAGCATCAGTTCGTAGAATATGTGAAAATTGTCGTATGATTCGTAGAAGAGGAAAAGTAATGGTTGTATGTTCTAATCCTAAACATAAGCAAAGACAAGGATAATGTATCTAGAATAGAAAAAAAATATTGGATATCTCATAATATATATGATAACCCATATAACCTTATCAGTGATTTTTCTTTGAATTTTAATATTCTTTTATATCAATCTTGAACTCAAAAAATAATAATATGGCAAGACCACAAAAAAAAATTGTCCTTCGTAGAACCAAAAGAAAAACTTTAAAAGGAATTATTCATATTCAAGCTAGTTTTAATAATACTATTGTTACTGTAACAGATGTGAGAGGACAAGTTATATCTTGGTCTTCTGCCGGAGCATGTGGATTTAAAGGGGCAAAAAAAAGTACGCCTTTTGCTGCACAAACGGCCGCTGAAAATGCTATTAGACTTTTAGTAGACCAAGGGATGAGACAGTCCGAAGTTATGATTAGTGGTCCTGGACCAGGAAGAGATACATCATTACAAGCTATCCGAAATAGTGGTATTGTATTAAGCCTTGTTCGAGATGTAACGCCTATACCACATAACGGATGTAGACCTCCTTGCAAACGCCGTGTTTAAATATTTCTATACATTTAATTACATTCAATTATGATTTAGGAATGAGCACATTATCAATTAATAAGCTACATGATACCACATGCAGATGTGTGCAAGATGAACCAGAACATAAAAATCTATTACATTATAGTCGTTTTGCTGTTTCTCCACTTTTAGCAGGTCAAGCTAATACCATAGGAGTAGCTATGAGAAGAGCTTTATTAGAATTACAAGGTACTGGTATTAGATCGGCTAAAATCTTAGGAGCTACCCACGAATATTGTTCTTTAGAAGGAGTGTTAGAATCAGTAAATGATATCTTATTGAACCTTAAACAAATAGTACTTCACAGTACTATAAATGAAATACAAAAAGGTTCTATTTTCGCACAGGGTCCGGGCGTTGTAACTGCTGGTCATATAAATTTGCCACAATCTGTAACTGTTATAAATCGTAATCAGCATATAGCTACTTTGACAAAACCTAGTAAATTTTACATAGATCTCGTAATTCAACCAAATAAATATATTGGTCAAACAGAGTTAGATTTGTTTTTAAATGACAATAGTGCAGACAGTGGTTTTATTCTAGATTCTACTGTTTCCCCTGTTCGCAATGTTAATTATAGTATTCATCCCCTATCACAAGTTTATGAAGGTTATGAATTATTGGTTATAGAGGTATGGACAAATAAAGCATTAACTCCTCAA